TCGTTCTGTTACCCAATCTTATTTCTTATTCCCGAATCCCCTTGGAAAATCTTATAAGAATATTTATTTTTATGTATTCTTCTAATTTCTATGTGTATTAAACTATTTCAGTATCATATACTTTATTACTTTTTTATTCTTTTATTTTCTTTTCAAAAGATTCCTATTAGGAAATTCAATACAATATTCAATTAAAATATAATAAGGAGACTATAAATAAAAGTCTCTTTCTCGCACCCATTTTCATCACATTGTCAGAACAAAAATATCGTATCCATCCATATAGATTAGATGTAAATATTTGATACATGAGACTACGATATGATATATATATATAAGTCTCTAAGATATAAATAATACGATATAAATGGATCTTGTCTTGTGTTCTGGAATAAAACATAGAATAAAATATAGTTAAAACATCTCTTATGTTGTGACTTGGAATAAAACCTTTTCTGGAAAGGAAGGGAATAGCAATTTATTCCTTTTATAGAACAGAACATCTAGGAACAAGAAGATTTAATCGGCAATATCGACAGATTACCGCCTAGTCCAAAGAAATATGAAAATGAAAAAAAAAAGATCCACTGTTCCAATTTTTAATTTTAATATCAGAATAGTGGATATAGTTATGATTCAATGGGTTAGGTCCACTTACTTTTTTCTTTTGTTGATTTCTAATTGATTTTATTGCAATAATAAAAAATAGAAATATTTGTCGATTCAAGTAGACAACTTATTATTTTTCAGTCTAAACTTAATACTAGTCATTATATCATTTTATATCATTAATAATATAAAATATTATTATAATAAACATAATAGGAAATGTTCAACCTTATAACTCTAATTACTAGACTATTTAGTATAGTATAATTAATTCTAATTAATATATATATAAATTAATAAGGTTTCTTACTTATTTATTAATTCTTACTTATTTATTAAGTAATAAAAATATTAATAATATTTTTATTCTCCCTTCAAATATGAATACTACCGCGGTAGTTTTATGAAAAAACTAAAGCCCCTTATCGGATTTGAACCGATGACTTACGCCTTACCATGGCGTTACTCTACCACTGAGTTAAAAGGGCATATTTGATTCAATTCCTGAATAAGCCACTAGTCACTATGTGTTTAGTGTATATCCATATTATATGTTATATGTATATAAATACATCTTATACGTTATAATATATCTTAAACGTTATAGTGGTTCACTCAGGAACGATAAATCTTATTTACATAATGAGTATAGGATATACTTGTAAGTATAAGTAAAAAAAAAAGGAGGTTTAATGATATTTGATTTCATAAATATCAATCAATGCAAGGAATTCTTTCAAGACAGATCCTAATTGCCATCATAACGAAAGGCATTTCATTGATACATGTACCTACCAATTCAACCTAGATCCCAAATATTTCATCGAATCATTAATAAAATAAAGCGATTCAGCTTGTCTCCCAAACTAAATCAAATTAAAATAAAATTTATTAAAAATCAATAATATTATTAAAATTAAAAATTTTAAGAAAAAAAAAAAAATGAAATAGATTTATTTATCGAATTAGAAAATGTCGATTAGAATGAACGATAACGATTCAGGAATCTAAATAATCAAAAGATTATATATAATCGTGAAAGACAGAAGGATCTTTCGCATTGAGTCATATGATTCCATTATATTGACAATTTCAAAAAACTATTCATACTATGATCATAGTATGATGACGGTTGGGCAAGTATGCCCCCATCGTCTAGCGGTTCAGGACATCTCTCTTTCAAGGAGGCAGCGGGGATTCGACTTCCCCTGGGGGTAGGGTACTACGAAAGGAAGTTGATCGTGGATTATCACTAAGCCTGGATTGATTCTTTCCGGGTCGATGCCCGAGCGGTTAATGGGGACGGACTGTAAATTCGTTGGCAATATGTCTACGCTGGTTCAAATCCAGCTCGGCCCAATAATTCGCCGATCCACCATGAAATGATATAAGCCTTTGTTGTTCCAGAAATCATCGATCCCAATAGAAAAAAGTCAAAATCTCTGATCAAATTTTCTGATATTGATATATCTTATCTTTACCCCTATCGCTATTTATTTACTCTATTTATTTTTTATTTATTCTTTTTCCAACAAGTTTTGATCTTTGCTAAAGATCTAGATTCATATCAAGATCTGGAAGTGTAAAGTCTAAAGAAAAGAGTAAAGAAAAAAGGACCTTGTTTCATTGAAAGATTGACTATCCAATTAATTTGGAAATAACGAAAAGATTATTAGTAATCACTGCCTCTCTTGCTAAAGTTCATATCCATATCGAAAGTATTTGAATAAAATCATAAGAATATGTATACTGTACACCTTAATTTTATTATGTTATTTCCTTGGGATTGTAGTTCAATTGGTCAGAGCACCGCCCTGTCAAGGCGGAAGCTGCGGGTTCGAGCCCCGTCAGTCCCGATGGATCCAAATCCAATAAAAAAATACATCAATTCATCCTTCCATATTTCTGTTCTGTGAAAGGGAGTACAAACAGTAGAATTTTATTGCTAACAGGAATCTCTTTTCTTTGTTATTTTTTTGAATTTCTTCTATTGTTTGGAACCAATGGTAAGTGGAAAAGTGGTTAGATGATACTTCATCAAATGATTGTACAAGGAGGGCGCTAATTTTTATATTATAAAAATATAAAAGAATGAAAAATAGAAATAAAAAATAAAGTAAAGAAGTAAATGGATTTTTGATTGTATCAAAATTGACTTTGGAATTCGGTATGGATAAAAGATCTTCCTATGTTATACTATTCAATTCTTGACGATGAATCAATTTGTCAGATATTGTTATTCATGATATTGATCCGATTCGATTATATCTCGATGTAATTCATCCCATTGAATTTACAGACAAAAGATTTATCATCTCTATGGGATTAAATCCCGAGTTATTGCGAATTAAAGAAAAATGAAAGGATGAAATTATGGAAGTAAATATTCTCGCATTTATTGCTACTGCACTGTTCATTCTAATTCCTACTGCTTTTTTACTTATAATATACGTAAAAACAGTAAGTCAAAGTGATTAATTTGAATTAAACTTGTGACTCTTTAGTTCTTATCACTGATTAAAGAGAAGAAATAAAATAAAAGGATTCAAATTTTACGTTTTAAATGAAATGATCGAACTAGAATCAGCAGTATTCTATGAGAGCAGTATTCGATGAGATACTAGATAGTATGGTAGAAAAATATTTTTCTACCATACAATACTAGTATTGTTATTTACTTTATAAAGTTTGCTGTATGACGATACAAGTTAATTTAATATAATATATATCAATGACATTATTATCTTCATATATAGATATCAATTACATATATAATGTACATAGTGCCATGTCCCAATTCTATTTCGTTGCTTCATCCATTTCTATTTGATTTGTGTTGATTCCAATCAATTTGAAATAATCGAAAGACCACTCTTACTCTTATGATTCTAATTCCTAGATTTCTTATCTTTTTTAATTTAATATGAATTTCGATATACATTGAAAGAAAGAAAGAATCAAATCAATGAAAGAAAAGTAGATATGGGTATAATAAAAGGAAATCAAGTAATCTTCTTGTTAGCATTCCAACAAAGAAGTAATTAATTGACCAGTTGACAAAGGATCCAGAGGTTCCATGGGAACTTCTTCGGATTTCGAAAAGGATTAATAAACCTCACCGATTTTAACCTTTCAACCATGATATGAAATCAAAAAAGAGACCAGCATAAATAATATTTTAAATAAAATCTTTAAAATAATAAAACACAAATGGTAAGTGCGCAGACTTGCCCAAAGACAATATTTTCTTATGTGTAGTATCTCCTTGGACAACCGCTACGTCTATGTTGTTTTTCGTAAAGTCTATGTTGTTTTCCGTAAAAAAGTGTATCGACGTAATGTAATAACAGAACTATTTTCTTTTCTCTTTGAAGAGGAAAGAAAAAGAAGGAAAAAAATAACAAAGAAAAAGTAAAGTATATAGTAATAAAAGGTTTCGTTCTTACTCATTGTCACTATAAGAAGATTTATGAATAATTCGATTGAAAAAGATTTCATACCATTTGGAGCACTTTTACTTTCGAAATAGGAACATAGGAATAATTGAAATCTTTGTTTGATTGAAAGAGTTCATATATTATTTATAGAATACATTACTACACTAGAATCCAATACATATAACTTCGAAATGAAAATATTTTCAAATTCAATTTTGAAATTGAAATAGTAAATTAAAAAATAGTCTTTGCAGAACGATCTATAAAAAAAATTGATACAGTTTGATTCCTAAACTCAATTAGTAGTACTTCTAGAGTCCACTTCTTCCCCATACTACGAGTGAAAGGGAAAATGTAAAGACTACCATTAAAGCAGCCCAAGCGAGACTTACTATATCCATGTAAATTATGTCCTCGATCTCTATGAAGGAATTATTCAATTATTGTTCACTAATAATAGTAGAATTACCAGCGAAGAGTCAAAAGGGAGTTCTGATCCAACACCATTGATGAAACAATCCAATAAATCCAATTAGACCAAGTTCTAATGATTATACTCGAAGATTTCTAGTATAATCGGAAAACATTAAGTACAAGCAAAATACGTAGAGACAACCTTTGACGTCTCAGAAGTATCAAAGGAATGTTATGTTAATAATATGTCAGAATAATAAGACCCGTTCTTTCTTTTGTCGCCCTTAAGTCTTAAGTCAAAAGTATAAAAAAATATAGAATCAAGATAGATCATTATCTATCGCATACCCCTATTTTTATTTCTTTATTTCTTTTCGATTTTTCCCATTTATTTGATCTCAATCTTACCATCTTCGATTGTCACTATGAACCAATCGAAAACGTCCTATTACGTTCTTGACTCAAGATTATCAAAAATTTAAAATTGATTTTTGTACTTTAGTTAAATTAAAACTTTAATATAGAATATATAAATTAAGT